GAATTGACTAGTCAAATAATGGCAGCTATACTGGATAACACCGTATACGAAATACGGGTAATAGAGAACCCGATGTTAACAGAACCAACACATGAAAATGCTGCCACAGGCCCAGTTCAACGAGAGACTCCCGGTGATGTAGAAACCGCTCAGCCAGAGGTAAAAGATGACCTTGTAGGCGGGGATACCACACGACTAGATGCTCAAGAATGGACTCCGTCCGAAGAGACAGAAGATGTTACTAATAAGCCACTAGGCTGGATGGACACGTCTAAACAAGATCTACCCACTTACACGAGATTCGAAAGGAGGATTGGAGCTGACCCCGCTTTTTTGGCTTCTTTACTTCCTTCTACCGATGAAGGGCGATGAATGGGAAAATGATCATATCACTGCGAAAAGTAACACAGCAGAGACAAAAAGAGATACAACTTGAAAGTAAATAGACAGGGATGGGGTCATCGAGCTCGTGTACGGGCGGGGAATGACTAGGGGTTAATCCCAAGGTGAAATAGCGCAGTCAATGACAGTGCTAGAATTATGGAAATGACCCAATAGGAAAGGAAATTGGTGATCTAACATTTGACACGGGGGGAGTTGACTCACCACATGGTGCAGCTCTACGGTACGGCCATACTGGCTCTATGGTTCCTCCCCCTTATCCCTTCGATCTGGTTGTTAGTCTCGTTCCTCTCCTGGTAGGTCGAGTAGCTTCGAACCTACTTTCCTGCATCCTCGGGGGAATACCCGGATTAGTAGCTTCTTCAACTCCTCTCCTATGAAGGGAAGTCAGTCTTTAGCTGCTTTCCCTCAATACCAGGTAGTATAGTATCCTAGCTTCACTCCTCGCCTCTAAATAATATCTACCTTGCCTCAAATAGTTCAGTAGCGAGAGAAGGATCGAGGATAGCACTGAAACCACCAACCAAAGGTTTAAGTTGAAGTAGTATCGGAGGATGTTTTGACTCGACCAAGGCTTTCAGTATCCAAGGTAGAACAAGGTATATTCCGGTAAAAGATTCTCTGGTTGGGATAGGGATCTCTCCTTCTTTATTTCTCAAGGCCGGTAAGGAATCAAGAAAAGTGGTTGGGAAGTGCCCGGCCATCTACTAAGAGCTACTAGGAGCTAACTAGCTATCTTGGTAATGCTCTAAACCGTAGAATCACCCCTTCTCTTCTCCTTTCAAAGCAGTCGAGCGTTCTGGAGATGGATTCCAACCTTCGATCGTCAAAACCTCCCCAATAAAGAAATCCGTATGCATAGAAGTGGAGTGGTCATTATGGAGCAACAAGGCGAGAAAGGGGATAGACGAAGAAAGAATCCCGAGCGCTAAGCTAAAGAATCGATGAAAAACCTATTGGGAAAGGATGGTCGTAGATCAGGGGAATCAAACAAATCCCATCGCTCCAACCAACACATTTCTATAAGCTAAAACCTCATGTTTTGCCGGATGACAGGACGGGAAAGGGTAGCATCACCTTTCTTCGGAGGGAGATCGATAGCGCCTTCAAAGCCGTTGCTGTATTGAATCGATTGAGTCTCCTCCGATCACATCATCTGCTTGATATGGAAAGCGATGGGAGGGTTCTGCTACAGTCCAAGCGCTTTAGCTAATCGAATTTCATCAAGAACAGGATCCTTAAATCCTTCCTGACTAACGTCAATAGCGTTGTCTTGTGCAGGAGCGCTTGTATCGACCACCTGATCAGACTTATCCTTAGTCCGAATTGGCACATATTCTTGTCGTATTGGTTGCTTCCCAAGCCGAATCTCCTCCCTTTTCTTCTCGGCCTCTTCAGGCTTCTTTGATAGAAGAAGGCTAGATTTCTCAATAGCTCCTCTGCCGGGGTCCTATTGGTTAGTAGTCTTTTTCGGTTGTAACTATCGCACATCCGCTGTCTTGGCTGGGTGGGCACTGATAATAGTATGCCTGCAAAGGCCATTTCTTGTCTAATATCGTCAGCTCGTTGATCTTTTTCGCCTGTTCTGGCTAAGCCCATTCCAGTCTATTAGGCAAGGTCTGTTCGATTGAGCTTCTATTAGTAATCTTAGATTCAAGTTCGGTTGTCCTGTGATGAAGAATCACTTAGATGATGAGAATGGAGCTAGTCACGGAGCTTAGTCATAGGTGACAGTCTGATCCCGATGCCTTCAAGCTCTGTTCGCCTGCTGGTGAGATAAGCAATCCTCCTTCTAGGGCTCAGATCTCTTTTGAGGCAGACTGTCTTTCAACCCGGAAGGGGACTGCCTTTTGATGCGGTATGCAGGGGTATTTGGGCAGAGAGGCGGATCCGCACTCAGAAATCTCCTAAGAAAGATTTTTGGCGCTTATCGGGCTATTGATCGTAAGGAAAGCGGGTAAGCCGGCTTTTGGATTTGACTATGGCCCGGGACAGACCTCTGTGCGCCATGGCCGGGCTGACAGGTTTTTGGCGCCATCAAGTGAGGGAGAGAGATCTTTCTCTCGTTATGTCTTGGTTTGATTGCCGCGGGGGGTCGCCGACCCGACGGACTTACCCCGGATGTAGTGGGCGTAAAGTCTTTTTCACGCCACGAACCGGGTCACCAAAGTCACGATCAGGAAGGCTGAAATCCAGATCATGCATCGCATCTGGAGCACGCTGGTTCGAGTCCAGCTCGTAACAAAGTTATCGACCTTTTTCCTCTTTGTTTTCTCGCCTATTCGCGCCAGACACTTAATCCCCATCCAATCCCCCGATTCCCCTCGTATTACGCCACCGTCGCTTCACCCAGGCATGCCTTGCTTCCCCTTAGGGCGATAGTAGCCACCGTCTACTACCGTGGCGACCGCTGCAGTCTCGGAAGCTAACCGATTTACAGCCGTCGATGTCCGCCGTCTCGTACTGATGTCTCCGTTCGTACCTTAGACAGATCCTCTCTTTGGAACTTAGTCGCACGCCCGCTCAGAATCGAAAGGGATCCGAACAGTGTCCGCGAAGATTAGCAACTGAAGAGAAAGACAACATCAGAAATGAATCCGGCACGTTGGATTCCCCATTCCTGAAGAAAAAGTGTCTAAATCTGCCTGGCGTCATACTGGACAAGACTAGGCCAGCCAAGCATTATGTTCCAACTCCCACTCGAACTGGAAGAGGAGCCGCAACAGGTCTCCCTCGTATCATTCCCTCCTTTCATAGAGCGAAGATTCGAAGGCGTGATACCTCTAGTGACAGATTAGTGAAATTGTATCTGTCTTGGTTCACGTTGAATCGACTGGTTACGCTTGTAGCGAAGGCTACAGATAACCAGATTTTTAAATCGATTACGGAACCGACTAGAATAACGCAGGAAGGGCTGAAGTTTCTTAATCGTGTTCCAGATTACTTGGAATCAGTAATTGTTCCGCGGTATCTGAAACATATTCAAAAAATTCCGCTCTATACTGTGTTAGAGTGGAGACCTACCTGGATCGTTAGCTCACCTCATTCTCGAAAGATCAAGTCCAAGGTTGGACTGATCCCTTCGTTAATGAAGGAACTCTTGATTGCACCGAGATGGGTTTATCTAGCTTCAGTGAGGTGCTCTTTGGTCTTCTGATAAGCAGGTTTTTCAACAGTTCAGCCATTCGCCGTTTGAATTACATTTCTTCCTCCGTATGGGTTGGCGTTCGCCATCACATTGACACTTTACAATCTGATTCTCGTTGGTTAGTTGGTCAGGGCACCAGAGTTCGTTTTTTGGCTTGGTACTATTATTGCTGATAGAGTGGGAATTCCATCGAATCTTCGATACTTATTCTCACAGCAGGTCTCGGATTATTATTATGATGGAGCTTGGCACTTCTCTGCTGACTTTGTGATTCAGTGCTTTGATATTGTTCAGGATATTATGAAATCTCACCACCCTTCTTCTGCTATAGATACACGCGTGTGGACTAATTAGGTGCATGGAAATGTTACATCTCAGTTGGCTTTCGAGGCTCTTCCAAGAATGAGACAACAAAAGGGCGAGAGACAAGTCGTTTAGGGCTCTCACTTCGGAATTCGATGCAACCTTCAGGAGAAGACTAAGTCGCGACCTCCGGATCGATGAAATAGAATGATCAAACCCGGCATTTTGAGTATAGATCCGATTTGACCTTGTCTTTTATTAGAGCAAGCCCAGTCTTTAGTTTTTAGCTTAGCGACATCTTCCTCCGCTGGTGCCGGCGAATTCAGTAGTCTAAGAGTTGTACGTCCGGTTGAAGAAGACGAATGGGACCGGTCTGGTAACCAATCTCTGGTGGTAGTAGACTAATGAACTAATGAGGAGCGAAGGTACCTTTACTACTAAGGGCGTATAGCGGCACTTGACTTTGTGCACCTGACATATTCTAAATTGGCTACTTTATATGCCAAAATGGATGACTTTTTGCAAATGCTTTTATGCCAATGTCACCGGTTCATCTTTCGGTTGCGCCTTTGCTTGGGTGGGGCTCCCCACATCTTAAGGAAAGCGGCCCCTTTAGAGAATGCAGGCACTTCAAGTGAACTATTAGCCATCTCATCCCACGATCTCCCTTGATTGGGGACAAAACCCAGCCTACTAAGCGGAATTAGAATGGCAGCTGCAGCGAGTTCGAAATCCATCTTTGACCTGCTCTTTGGTCTTCTCCTCGTACTCTTTCGCTTTGATAGCAAAGAGTAGCTATAAGGTCCAAGGTTGCATCAACACAGAGGACAACGGGTTTCCCATCCCAGTAGCTCCATTCGCTTATACCTGCGCCCTCCGTTTACCTGTGTGTGAACTGATCTATTGTGGATACAGATTCGCTAGTTGGGTCAATTGGAACTCTCACCCCTTCCCCCGTTGTGTACGACATCCCAAGCTTGATAATAATCCTTTACCGGGGACAATCGGGCCTAACGTCGATCTATTGGTAACTGCGCCTCCTTGGGTCTATTTACACCAGCTGATCCGGATAGTGAGGCTCTGCAAGACCTGTGACTTGGCTGGGACTTCCTTTAGGTGCTATTCGGCTTGGGGACAGGAAGGAACTCAACCGCGTACCCCTCCCCTATTTACTTATCTGCTGGGATTGGAATGCTTGACTTGCTTTCAAAGCCACATCCGATATCCCGCTCGAAAAACCTCGAGTGATACCGAACTTCCATAGAAGACTAATTCGTCGTCATGACGTTCGGGCAGACAGCGAGGAAATGGTGGGAACAGCGGCTTAAGCAGTGGTCAAGGAAAAAAAAGAGATAGGCTAGCCAGAAAGACCAGAGAATTCCCATGCGTCTCTATCTTTAGCTTCGGCGGCGGAAAACTGCTGATCTTGAAGCCTATTCGGCTGAGACTGACGCCTCAACGGATGGAACTGCTTCAGTCCTTGTCTCGGACGAGACCGAAACTTATTCATACGGTAAGGTGATGGATTCCGCTAAATTGTAACATAAGCCGAGGGTCACAACGGGGACCCCCAACAAGGATAAACACGTGGCGCAGACCCCGCTAAGCAAGGACACAATGGTCAATTTCTGTACAGATTACCTTCTTCTCCTTGCTCTCCCTCGGAAAACTCTGTACACCAAAGGAATGCCTAACGCATTCTACTCAAAGTCACCGTGCTGGCTCACTCCTTCGCCACCCCCTTCCTTTCTGTTGGCCTAGGGGCTCTACTTCTTAAACTTAGATGCATAGCCCTAGTAGGCTATTTACCAGTTATTGAGTCGGCCCAAGCGCCTTCCGAGGGTGAAGAAGATGATACCGACTCCGTGTGGCTAGTCACTCTTGGCCAATCGGGGTGCAGGGGATAGACGAACAATTCTTTCATAACATCTGTTAGCAATCAATCAGTAGTTGTTCTGCCTCTTTATCTATGGTACGGGATGGGATAAAAAATATGCATTTGGTTCTGGCTGTTCCCCTTTCATTGTCTAGGCCCTTTATCTAATCTAATCATTTCGAATCGAAGGCTTTTTCGTGGCATATTCCGGGAGAGATCCGTCCTTTATTTGTTACAAAAGGAAGAAAAACACAAGCTAAACCATACGATCTGATACTGATTTTTTTAATACGCAATTGACAGTGTCTAGTGAATCGGACTCCGGTGCTTTCGAGTTCGCTAAGCAATTCTGGGTTCGGAAGGGCTCAAAGGACTTAAGTCCAGTGAGTCTACGGAGTTTGTTCCAAGCTCGATCTGTGACCGGTCTTCGGTCTATCCGGAGCAAGTACGGGGTTTCCTTCGGTTAGCTGGAGCTGGATACCGTGTCATGGCAAAACTCGATCTGCCCTATGGAGCTAGGTCTGCTTCATGGGACAGACTTCTTTCATTGGTGACGAAGCCTCCATATGAAGATAGTTTGGCTTTTGAATGGTGGCTAGGCGGCGATAAGCCTCTAGATCCATACATTCGTGGTCAACTATTCTCCATATTGGTTGATCGGTTCAGACCCCGAGATCTCAGAGTCGGGGATTGTTATGAATCGTTAACATCGCTTGAGCTTGAACTGGCTGAGCGCACTGTCCTCCAATCTTGGATGCGGCAGTGGCTTCGCTATGTTTCAGCCTATGCGGTGTTAGCTTCGTCTTACGATCAACCTCTTTCTTCATTCTTCTTGCTGCCATCGGTCGAGATTCTTTGGTATCGCACCGAACGAGATCCAACCAAGGTCTCGCTTGGTGTAGCCTGGAATCTTCGATCAAAAGTAGCAAAAGGGATGAAGAAGAATAGGTTTGGAACCCTCCGTCGGCAGTCGAAACTGACAACTTCGGCTGTCAAGTGACCCCAATGTCATAAGACTTTAGAAACTGGATGAGCTAAGCACCTTCTTTGATCACTTAAAATAGGTATCCATCGGGCAGTTCGTTAAACGATATCTGTATAATGAGTACCTCTTCTGAAGCCATACCGCGAATCTCTTGTCTTCTGGTAAACGGTTGGAATCAGTCCACAAATAACTTCCTTCAACAAATTAGATCCCTTCCATCGGTCGCATCTGCCCTGTTTCAATCGGTCGAGCTGTATCGGTCAACTGTAGGAAACTGGCCTATTGTTGTCAACTGCTATCAACCACGAATCTTTTGTTTGCTCTGTTTACAGCTGGCCTGGTCTTACTTAAATAGGAGTTCGCTAGCTCAATCAGTGCGCTGGAGTTCCGTCCTTTAAGCCAGGGAAGCGCTCTTCGGGCGGAGGTCCAATTTATCTCGTAGACTTTTTGTAGAAATCAATCTTCAATCACAATCAACCAATTATCATATAATCATAAATAGAGATGAGGTGGTTGAAGGGCTTATCTCGGTACAGTAAGGCTTGAACCCAGCCGATCGATAAAGAAAGGTGTAGTCCGTCCTTTCTTTGTCTTTTCCGATGGGAATGAAAGAAGGGCAGCTTTATCAGACTTCTAAGAGGCCACCAGAGACTACGATATAGACCAGGATCTATCAGCCGCTTGGTGACGGGGCGGATCGGGCAAGAAATAGGAAAAAGGTCGCAGCCTCATCTTCTGACTGGCCAACGGGGAAGACTCTGACTCTGAACTGGCGCTAGCCCCGGGCATGGATTCGGGGGACAAGTCGAATTCATAAACAACTGGGCTTACCGACTCTACTTCAACTGCACTTCCCCTTGCTATAAACCTGAAGTGATAGAATAGAGAATGAACTTTTCATACCCATGAAGGGAATCCTTTTTCTTTTTTCCTGACCCTCACTGGTTCTCTCTTATCTCCTATCTGTCTTGTATGTCCTTACCTACAATCAATCTATTCCCACCTTGACATAGCCAAAAAAAGAAAGACAAGTCAAACTTGGAATCAATCTTCGGTTCGGGACTCCTTATTCTCAAAGGTTGCTGACTCTGATAGTGGGCATAGATTAGAAAAGCCAGTCGACCTTCCAATTAAAGGTTTTGAGCCCGTATCCCTCTCTTTCCCTGCTGCCCAAGGCGCAACTCCAATGCTTTTGAAGGTTTATAGACCAGTAAAGTCACTCTGTAGGAGTACGGATAAGAGATAGTTTGTTCACGAGCCGTAAAGGTAAAGTAAGTAGCTCGGACCAGCGGAACAATGTGAAGGGAGCCCTTTTGGGCTTCTTGCTCCAAGACAAAGGCATAGAGCTGACTGAGTCAAAGATTCAAAGGAGGTCCTCGCTCTGATTAGTTTATCCCGCCTGCACTTCCGAATAAATCGGGATAACGAGCCTCCCAAGATCCTTTCTAAAGCAAAGAGATAAGATAAGTGATTTCATCAGAATGAACGGGCGAGTAACTTTAGGTTAGGGTTCCCCCGCGGGGTTCAAAGGCTATTAAAAGCCCGAGTAGTTGATCCAATAGTTCTAAAATAGCGAAATAACATAACAATCATTCACAAATAGACGAGGTTTAATCGTCGTTGAACAACCATCACGATTGGAGAACATCTTTCTTCCTGAATCTCATCGGATCAATCGGTCAGGCGGGAACCCAGAAGATGAATTGGGGTTAATTAGCCAGCTAAATAGTTAGCAGGTAAAGTAGGAGTCCCATAGATAAGAACCTTTCACCCCCTTTCCATCGAGTACGTAGTAGGGAATCGTCAACCACCCCTCTCCCAAGGGGAAGAGAAGGAGTTCTCGGTGTGGTCTCTGTCCCTCTTTGTTAGAAGCAACTTCAGGATCAACAGCGTTGAACGGACCAACAAATATGTGGATCTTTCTAGAAAACATAGGACATGCGAGCACAAAAAGCATAAACTGAAACCATTCCACGTGCGGCCTTCGCCGAAGACGAAGGAAATAAAGTCAAGGAAAGGAATTTGAATTAATTGCTCAAAGACCGGCTCCCGGGCTAGCGAAGCTGCTTATCCTTTGTGTATCCGTTTGCGTCAGCATTGGCTTCAGACATAGGAAGGGGTTGACTGATTCTCGATGGTTGCACCGCTTAATCGTGCTTTCTATTCCTATTCATAAAAGAAGAAGATAAGGAAGGGCTTTAGCCCCATATTCACTCAACGCCAAAGAAAGCTTCTAAAACAAGGTAAAAACTTCACGGATTTCATCAGGATTAATAGTCATAGGAAAGGTACACTCAAACGAAGAAAAGATCTTTGTTGCAAGGTCACCATAGTTCTATTTTCAATTCGACTTTTTACTACATTACTTCCTGAAAGTGTGACCTCTGAGGGGAAGGGATTAGGGAATAGGGGTAGGAAGGACCCTTTATGGGTATAATTCATGTTCGGTCCTCCACTCAACAAGCACTGGATTAGCTTCCGGCGGAATCCGCTTTATCCACGCTTGCGGGTGGCTTCGTCACCCCTCGTACCACCAAAGACTCTATCAATCCATGATTCTCCCTGGGTGGAGATCGAAGGAGGAGTAGAGTAGGAGCCCGCCTGACCTTCCCCACCTGCCCCAAATGCACATGTTTCGCCCATCTGAAAAAGGGCTTCGCCCGCCCCCAAAGTCAAGACGAGTGGGAAAAAGGGGGTCAATTCAATACCTACGTGGGAAAAGAGGTAGATCCCGAGCAAAGAGCCTAATAAAGAGATCTAAAATACCAACGATCTATGCAAAACTAAAAGTGGAACCCCGTAGTTCTTTTGCAAACGCAAACCATAACGACGAAACAAAAAGATCAAGCAAAAAATGAGTAAAGCAAAAAGCACGATATTTCGACCAGTAGCAGTTCCTTCTGAGCCTAGAAAACGTCCGAAAAAAGAAGCAAGTAAAAGCAGCGAACCGGCGGAGAACAGAACAGCCATCGAACCAGATTTGTCATACTTTATTGACTTTTTCCTTTGCTTCCTTATCAGAGGGGGGCCCCCTTAGGGAAGCGGGGCTTATTTATTGAAAAAGGGGGAGTGAGGGGGGGGGTGGGGAAGGTCCGGAAAGCCCTCACTTTATTGATGGGACATTTTGATCCTCTTTTCCTCTCACCCGGACCCGGTTCTGGTTCAGGAAAGGGTCAACGCAAGGATCTTACTTCGAAGCAATCTCTGGAGTTTTCCCTTATCCGAACGGGTCTTGCAAGAAAATAGAATTTCATATTGAGCTCCAAATATACGCTATTGGGATGGG